GCTTAGATAGCTTACAAGTAGAGCATAGCACTGAAGATGCTAGGGTGACAATTAATGTCTCAAAGCAAGCCAGCGCTCGTATTAGAGGCGCTGGCTTGCTAGTAATCGTAAAAAAATAACTATATGGGACGGAATCCATTTCATTTAGTAGAATTTAGTCCTTGACCTTTGACTGGGTCGATAGGGGCATTATTTTTAACTTCTGGGTTAGCTGGTTGATTTCACGGGTATGGTTATATTACTATGGTCATAGGTTTAATTTTGATTGCTATGACAATAGTACAGTGATGACGAGATGTGATTCGGGAAGCCACATTTCAGGGATATCACACAATTCAGGTGTCTAAGGGACTTCGGTGAGGTATGATTCTTTTTATTGTGTCTGAAGTCTGCTTCTTTTTTGCTTTCTTCTGAGCATATTTTCATAGAAGGTTAGCGCCAAGTCCTGAGTTGGGGTCTTGTTGGCCTCCTATGGGGATTGTTCCTTTGAATCCATTTGAAGTTCCTCTTTTAAACACGGGTGTGCTGCTAGCTTCTGGAGTTACTGTAACATGGGCCCATCACAGCTTAATAGAGGGGGATAATCCTGGGGGATTACAAGGACTAATTGCAACAGTAGCACTTGGGGTATATTTTACTTTTTTACAAGCCGGGGAATATTATGAAGCTTCGTTTACAATTGCCGATGGGGTGTACGGATCTAGTTTTTTTGTAGCTACCGGATTTCATGGGTTGCATGTATTAATTGGGAGAACTTTCTTAATGGTTTGTCTTGCTCGAGTGTGGCTGCAACACTTTTCTACTGGTCATCATTTTGGGTTTGAGGCTGCTGCGTGATATTGACATTTTGTAGACGTAGTCTGACTTTTTTTGTATCTCTCTATTTACTGATGAGGATGTTAAATTTTGGTTAATCTTTAATTAGTCTTAGGTGACTGAGTTAAATAAGTGTTAGATTTTTAATCTAAAAACAGCAGATTTTGCTCCTAAGAGCTAGACTTGGTACTTTAAAATAAAAGATCTGATTTGCATTTAGAAAATAAGTATTTATACTTCCGGGTCAAATAAATTTAATGTATAAAAAGCGAGAAATTTGCATATGGTTTCGGCCCATATCTTGAGGGTGTGAGTCCTTCTTTATATTCATTTAAATGAAAGCCAAAGTAGAGGCACCTACCTGTTAACTAGGAGAATGTAATAAAATTTACTCATTTAGATTTAAAACACATTAAGTATTACGCCGGATGAACGGAAATCATTGATGTTGATTAATATGTGGCTAAAAGCCTCTGATACTAAAATGCTAGGTAGATTAATTAGAAGCTTTATCGCTATTGCTTTGTCTTGTGTAGTTATGGGTCTTGGTTGAGTTTTAGCTAAACGGGCTATTTCAGATCGAGAGAAAAGTTCTCCTTTTGAGTGTGGGTTTGATCCTATCAAATCTGCACGTCTTCCTTTTTCTTTACGATTTTTTTTGCTTGCTATTATTTTTTTGATTTTTGATGTAGAGATTGTTCTTTTGTTTCCCATTTTAATTAGAATGACAAGGAGATTTTCTCTTTCTCTGATGGTTGGGTTGTTTGTATTTTTAATAATTTTAATTGTTGGGTTGTTTCACGAATGAAATGAGGGATCTTTAGACTGAGCTCAGTAAATTAGGAGTACCAAAAGAAAAAACTTGGAGTAAAACAGGGCTGCTAACTTTGTTTTGGGTAATTCGATTTTATCCTTTTTCTTATGTTTTCTGTTCTCCCTTTTAGTTATATCTTTATAATGGTGATAGTTATAGGAACTCTTCTTTCTGTTTCTTCTTTTCACTGGCTTAGGATTTGAGCAGGTTTAGAAATTAATTTAATTGGATTTTTACCTCTTTTAGTATATCAGAAAAGGACTTCAGAAAGAGAGTCAGCTGTAAAATATTTTATTGTTCAGGCCCTAGGGTCTAGGATACTTATTTTTGGAAGGTTAATTGCTTTCAATATGTCTTTTACATGGGATCTTTATACAAGTAGGCTATCACACTCTGTTGGGCTTTTAGTTATTTTGAGGGGTTTATGTATAAAACTCGGATTATTTCCTTTTCATTATTGGTTGCCTAGGGTTATAGCAGGTCTTCCTTGGATTACCTGTTTGTTTTTGGCTACCTGACAAAAATTTGCTCCTCTATTTCTTTTCTTGTGTTTACTTGAGCTAAGAGAGTCTTACATACTAATTTTATCTCTGTGTGTTATTAGCGCAGGGTCTAGGATTGTAGGAGGAATTGGAGGAATAAATCAAACACAGGTTCGTGCATTATTGGCATATTCATCTATTGGGCATTTGGGTTGAATAACCTTTGCTTTATTACATAGGGAGTGGTCAATGAAGTTTTATTTGCTTGTCTATGTTCTTGTCTCTTTGTTTGTATTTATTAGCTTATGAGGTGCAGATTTGGGGACTATAAAAGATATCAGGAGATTAAAGAACTTTAGTTTTGTGCAAATAAGAGTCATACTCTTTTTGTTATCTTTAGGGGGGCTTACCACCATTGTTAGGCTTTGTTTCCAAATGATTAGTGATTTTAGTGAGGAGAGGAAACACTTTTCTCTCTGTTCTGTTTGTTCTTATTTTGGGTTCTTTAATAAGCCTGTTTTATTACTTAAGCTTGTTTTTCTCAGTACTTTTAAGAAATATAAAAGAGAGAAACATTGGGGCCTTGATATTAAAACAAAACAAAATAACGCTTTAGCTTTAGCTGTTTCATTTAATTTAGTTGGAGGGGTTATAATTGCTTTTAGTAACCTTTTTTATATCCTTTAAATGCGTTGATTATTTTCGACAAATCATAAAGACATTGGTACATTATATATTTTATTTGGAATATGATCAGGCTTGGTAGGTACTGCTCTAAGTCTCCTTATTCGAGCTGAATTAGGACAGCCTGGGGCTTTATTGGGTGACGATCAGTTATACAATGTTATTGTTACAGCACATGCTTTTGTAATAATTTTTTTCTTAGTTATGCCTATGATAATCGGTGGGTTTGGTAACTGATTAGTTCCTTTAATGTTAGGGGCTCCCGACATGGCTTTTCCTCGTTTAAATAATATGAGTTTTTGATTATTACCTCCTGCACTTTTATTACTTCTTTCTTCAGCTGCGGTGGAAAGAGGGGTGGGGACCGGATGAACTGTGTATCCTCCATTAGCTGGAAATCTGGCTCATGCTGGTGGTTCAGTAGACCTTGCAATTTTTTCTTTACACTTAGCTGGGGTTTCTTCTATTTTAGGGGCTGTGAACTTTATTACAACCATTATTAACATACGTTGACGAGGTATACAGTTTGAACGACTTCCTCTTTTTGTGTGATCTGTGAAAATTACAGCAATCCTTCTTCTACTATCCCTTCCAGTGCTAGCAGGGGCTATTACGATACTGTTAACAGATCGAAATTTTAATACTGCATTCTTTGATCCTGCAGGAGGAGGGGATCCTATTTTATATCAGCATTTATTTTGATTTTTTGGACATCCAGAGGTATATATTTTAATTCTTCCTGGCTTTGGAATGATTTCTCATATTGTTAGTCATTACTCGGCTAAAAAGGAGACTTTTGGTACTCTTGGAATAATTTATGCTATGTTAGCTATTGGGGTGCTAGGATTTATTGTGTGGGCTCATCATATATTTACTGTAGGAATGGATGTAGATACTCGTGCTTATTTTACAGCAGCTACTATAATTATTGCTGTACCCACAGGAATCAAGGTTTTTAGTTGATTAGCTACAATTCATGGAGCTAAAATTAAATATGAAACACCTATGTTATGAGCTTTGGGATTTATTTTCCTGTTTACTGTAGGGGGTTTGACTGGAATTGTGTTGTCTAATTCTTCTTTAGATATTATGCTTCACGACACATATTATGTAGTTGCTCATTTCCATTATGTGCTATCAATGGGGGCAGTTTTCGCCTTATTTGGTGCTTTTAACTATTGATTTCCGTTGTTAAGAGGGGTAACTTTGCATTCTCGTTGAACTAAGGCTCATTTTTATATTATATTTATTGGGGTAAATGTAACTTTTTTCCCCCAACATTTCTTAGGTTTAAGCGGAATACCTCGGCGATATTCTGATTATCCAGATTGTTATACTAAGTGAAATGTTATTTCTTCCATCGGATCGATAATCTCTTTTGTGGCTGTTCTTTATTTCATGGTCATTGTATGGGAGGCTCTAGTCTCCCAGCGAAGTGTAGTATGAAGAACTCATCTGAGAACTGCTTTAGAATGAGATAATATTTTACCTGCAGATTTCCATAATGCCCCTGAAACCGGAGCGTTAGTTGCTTAAATTTTTAATAAAAACTTAGATAAGATATGGGTCTATGAGGACAACTAGGATTTCAAGATGCAGCAGCCCCTTTAATAGAAGAGTTGATTTTTTTTCACAATCATGCTATAATGATTTTGGTTATAATTATCAGCTTAGTTGGGTATGCTGCTCTGTCTTTAATGTTAAATAACTATACTTGTCGATCATTGGTTGAAGGGCAAGAAATTGAAACTATTAAAACAATTATTCCTGCGGTAATTTTGGTTTTTCTAGCTCTTCCTTCTCTTCGTTTATTATATTTATTAGATGAGGTTGGTAATTGTAGATTAAGTGTAAAAACTATTGGTCATCAATGGTACTGAAGCTATGAGTATTCAGATTTTCCTAGAATTGAGTTTGATTCATATATAATTCCAACAAACGAATTAGAACCTGGGGATTTTCGGCTATTAGAAGTTGATCATCGAATGGTTTTGCCAACTCAAACAGATATTCGGGTCTTAGTTACCTCTGCAGATGTGATTCACTCGTGAACTGTGCCTTCACTGGGGGTTAAAGTAAATGCTGTACCGGGCCGGCTAAATCAACTAGGTTTCTTTATTAAGTATCCTGGTGTATTTTATGGGCAATGTTCTGAAATCTGCGGAGCCAATCATTCTTTTATGCCTATTGTAGTAGAAGCTATTCCTCTAAAAAATTTTATGGAGTGGGTTGTAGTGTCTGAATAAAAGTTAGTTAAATTATAATATAGGGTTGTCAGCCCTAAGTTACTAATAAGATTTAGTACTTTTTACATGCCACAGTTATCCCCTTTAAATTGAATTTTATTATTTGTTCTATTTTGATCTGCTGTTTTGTGTATATCTGTTTTACTTTGATGATCTAGAAAAGTTTTTTTCCAAGGAAGACCTTCTTCTTCTAAAATTTTAAAGGAAAATAAATGAAATTGATAAATAAGAATGCTTGTTGATATTTTCTCTTCATTTGACGATAATAATCAGGTTTTTATATCTTTCTATATTTTGATGTGACTTTTTTCTTTGGTCACAATTGTGCTTTTTAGTTCTTCTTATTGAGCTATGTCTCCCCGATGGGTTAGTGTAATTTGAGCTTTTAAAGAAACCGGGTCGTCTCAGGTTTTTCGTTCTTACGGTATCAACATAGGAGGATTTGTTAATGTTATTTCCGGACTATTTCTTTTTCTTATCGTAATGAATCTTAGCGGCTTAATCCCTTATGTTTTTAGAACTACTAGGCATCTGGCTATTTCATTGTCATTAGGGATGCCTCTGTGACTTTCCTTAATTATTTCTGCTATTTTTTTTAACCCTAGTTCAGTAGTAGCAGGACTACTTCCTATGGGGGCTCCTGCCCCTCTAAACCCTTTTTTAGTTATTATCGAAACTGTAAGAATTCTAGTTCGTCCTATTACACTTTCAGTCCGACTAACTGCTAATATAAGTGCGGGGCATATTGTCCTGACTTTAATTGGGAACTACCTAACAGCCAGTTTTTTTATATCTTCTGTGCTATCTATGGCTTTGCTTTTGTGTATTCAAGTATTTTATACAATTTTTGAATTTGGAATTAGTTTAATTCAAGCTTATATTTTTTGTTTATTAATCACCCTTTATTCAGATGAACACCCTCATTAATCTGGGTAATATAAACTTTATTTTTAAGTTAATTTGTTGTAAAAGAATTTGTTATTCATTTTTGGGGTATGAACCCAACAGCTTAAACTTTAGCTTATTTTACAGTTTGTTGAGGAGACTTAACTCCGTTAATAGATCTACAGTCCACCGCCTTCTTCTCAGCCATCGAACAAACACACCAGGATTATCTCCTTCCTTGATTTTGCAGGTCAATGCTTTTTATAAACTATAGTGCGCAAGGTTTAGAGGTATATCTTTATTTTAAGCTTTGAAGGCTTATAGTTTTCTTAACTTAAAACCTTACCAGGAGGATACGATCCTCTCCTAAGAAATCAAAATTCTTTGTGCCCTAACACCGCTTTGTAATTTTTAATCTATCTCTTTTGAATTATATTTAATCCTTCTGCTTGGAAGGCAGATGTACTCAGCATACTCAAGAGATATTTCTAATAAATTATTTTATTCCTTTAGAATGAAAATCTAACGTGCGGAATTACACCATAGAAACATTATTTAAATTGTATTAATTAGGTATCTACTTGAATACTTAATATTATAAATACCAGTTTTCAAATCAAAAAGTTTATATAGATTAAAGCTTGGCTCTGACTTCAAGCATGATAAAGAACTAAAAAATACACATGGTTTTTATAGAAGGAGGCGAGGTGAAAAAAAAACATATAAATAATAAAAATTGATAACTGTTTCTTCTTTAAGGTATTATAGAATTAGATAATATTTTGAAATGTCCCGCTAACACCAGTGCTGAAGGTTAAAAAAAAAGTGCAAGCTTGGATTAATTTAGTTCACAAAATCTGGTTAACTTGGTGCCAGCATCCGCGGTTAAACCAAGAAGATTAAGTCATGCATTTTTGGTAAAAAGACAGTTAAGCAGCACAAAAAGTTTGTTTAATCATTATTGAGAAGTAAAATTCGCAAATAATCTAGAGATTTGATCAAAACTAAAAAGCTGAAGCTGTGACATCCTTAAGGGAAACTGGGATTAGATACCCCATTATTCTTGGATATAAAAAATATGGATTTACCAGAGTACTATGGATCGATGACATTTAAAACTCAAAGAGCTTGGCGGTGTTTTAGACTCTTTAGCGGGAACCTGTCTCATAATCGACAATCCACGCAAGACCTGACCTTTATTTGCTTTCAGTTTGTATACCGTCGTCGTCAGGTAACTTTTTAGAAAAAAGAAGTTAGCAATTGAGCTTTTAATAAGCTCTTACGTCAGATCAAGGTGCAGCCAACATAAAGGGGAGGATGGGTTACAATTATAAGAATCATAACTACGGAATGGCTGTTTTGAATAGCAGCCATGAAGGAGGACTTAAAAGTAAAATAAAATATATAAATGTATTGAATTCAGCTCTGAAACGTGCACACATCGCCCGTCGCTCTCGTTGAAAAACGAGATAAGTCGTAACATAGCAGGGGTAATGGAAATTGCCCCTAAATTAAAAACATAGTATAATATAAATACATTTCACTTACACTGAAAATATACTTAGATATAAGTTGTTTTTAGCATAAATAAAATATGTGTAATGTCTACTTCAATTAATTAAAAGCATTGATAAACTTAGTAAAGGTGACAGAAACTTGTTTTATAAAATAAAAGTACTGAGAAGGAAATGATTTTAACGGATTTAAAGAAAGATTAAATTTCTGTACCTTTTGCATCATGGTTTAGCTAGATTTAATTTTCTTAGGAAACTTCTCGAAATCTAATGGGCTATTTTTAACCGGTACTATTAGGTGCCCTAAAAGTAATTGTGGCAAAAATTTTTTTAGAGTTAAAAATAGAAATGAAATTTTATCCGTATTAGATGATAGCTAGTTCTTTCTTAAAGGTATAGAAGTACTGTAAATTTCTTATGCTATAGAATATACAATCTCTTGCATACATAGAAATTTAATCAGGTTTTTGAGGATAAGCTCAAAAACATTTTAGCTTGTATCTAAAATGTTAAATAGTTAAATTTAGGCTTGAAAATGGCCATAATATATGATTTTGTTATAATTTCATTGCTTTTGACAACATATAATAAATTTACTTTTTGTTAGGAAAGAAAGTTCTTAAATTTAAAATAGGACTAAATGCATGCTAAAATGAGTATTAATTAACTTATATACTTTATAACAGTAAAAACATAAATTAAATAAAGTATTTTTATTATAAATTAGTGAAAGGAACTCGGCAAAACTAAATTCCGCCTGTTTATCAAAAACATGGCTCCTTGTTTTCTTACATAGGGAGTCGGACCTGCTCGGTGAACATATTTTAACAGCCGCGGTACTCTGACCGTGCAAAGGTAGCATAATCATTTGCCTTATAATTGAAGGCTAGTATGAATGGTTTGACGAGAATTAAGCTGTCTCTTTTTAACTAAATATAACTTTATTAAGAGGTGAAGAAGCCTGTATTTTATTGAAAGACAAGAAGACCCTATCGAGCTTTAAAGAATTTAGTAGATTTACCATATATTAATAAAAAAGTAAAGCAACTAATTATTTTGGTTGGGGCGACTGAGGAACAAACAAAGCTTCCTTTATGCTAATTAAAACTTACAAGTATTGATCCAATTTATTTGATTAAAGAAATTAGTTACCGTAGGGATAACAGCATAATCTCCTTTGAGAGTTCTCATCGAAAAGGGGGTTTGTGACCTCGATGTTGGACCAGAATACCCAGAAGATGCAGCCGTCTTCAATGGTTGGTCTGTTCGACCATTAAAATTCTACGTGATCTGAGTTCAGACCGGCGTGAGCCAGGTCAGTTTCTATCTTCAATTTTTATAGTGGCCTTAGTACGAAAGGACCAGGCTACTGCAAAACAATTTGTAATCTTCTGATTAAATATAAATAATAATTAAGCCTTTAGCTATCAAATTAGCAAAGATTAATGCAATTGACTTAGGATCAATAGACATAGGTGGAATCCCTTTATTTGATATATAAAGATGGCAGAAAAAGTGCATTAGGTTTAAGCCCTAAATATGAAGATTAAATCTCTTCTCTTTATAATGTATCTTTCTGTAGTTTCATGTTTATGCTCCTATATTTGCGTTTTATTGGCTGTCGCTTTTTTTACTCTTTTAGAACGTAAGGGATTAAGATATATACAATTGCGTAAAGGACCTAATAAAGTTGGTATCATAGGACTTCCTCAGCCTATTGCAGATGCAGCAAAGCTCTTAACTAAGGAAATTGCTAAACCAACTATGGCTAATTACTCCCCTTATTTTGTAGCTCCCATTTTTAGCTTTGTTTTAGCTTTACTATTATGACAGTTATACCCTAGCTTATATTCTTTAGGTTATTTCAAATGAGGCATTCTTTTTTTTCTGTGCGTTTCAGGTATAAATGTTTATGGGACGTTACTAGCCGGATGAGCTAGAAATTCTAAATATGCCTTGTTAGGAAGACTTCGGGCAATTGCACAAACAATTTCATATGAAATTAGAATAGCTTTAATTTTGCTTTTTCCTTTGTTTTTGGTCGGAACTTTTAGTTTTATTGAAGTAAAAGAATCCCAAGAAATTATTTGATTAAGGTTTTTGATAATTCCGGTTTCTTTAATTTGATTTGTAACTTGTGTTGCCGAAACTAATCGAGCTCCCTTCGATTTTGCTGAGGGGGAGTCAGAATTAGTTTCCGGTTTTAACATCGAGTATGGATCGGCCGGATTTGCTTTAATTTTTTTGGCAGAATATGCAAATATTTTAGTAATAAGACTATTCTCTGCCCTTCTTTTCTTCGGAGGAAGATCTGTCTTTTTTATAAATAGTAACATTATATTTATGTTAAAAGTTTTATTTTTCGCATTCTTATTCATTTGAGTGCGAGGCAGATATCCTCGATTTCAATATGATTTATTTAATAGGACTAACTTGAAAAGGATTTTTGCCAGCATCTCTATCTTGTTTATTAATAATTGCAATAGTAGCATCTTGTATTTACTATTAATGTATAGATCAACATGTCTTTATGTATCTCGAAAAATGTAGTTTAATCAAAACATTAGCATTGGAAGCTAGAAATTAGGTAATAATCCTACATTTCGAAATGACTGCTTTAATTATTTTTAGTATGGGGCTTTCTAGGTTTCTTCTCCTTCCCTTCATATCTCAACCCTTAAGCTTAGGTTTAATTGTAATAGCATCAACTCTTTTTATGTGTGTAGCTAGTGCAATTACTTTATCCTCATGATATGGTTATATTTTGTTCTTAATTTATGTTGGGGGCCTTTTAGTAATGTTTGCTTATGTGGCTGCTCTTTCTCCAAATGTTTTATTTGGTAGAGGAACTCCATTAATCTTTTCTATAATTTCTTTTTTCATCTTCCTGGTATTTCTATTCAACTTAAATCTTGTAGATCTTCCTCTTTTAAATTATGTTAGGGAGATGAGAAGATTTAGTTTCTTGAAAATCTACGGATCTGAAATAGTATCCCCTCAAATAATTTCAATTCTTATCGGGTTAGCTGTAATTTTATTAATTAATCTGATTGTCGTTGTAAAAATTTGTTATTATACACACACTTCTTTACGACCTTTTAGAAGATAAGTTTATTAATGCGAAGACCTATTCGAAAGGTTCATCCAGTATTAAAAGTCGTAAACGGCGCCTTTGTAGATTTGCCAGCCCCATCTAACCTGTCTGTTTGATGAAACTTTGGATCGCTCCTAGGGCTATGTTTAGTAATTCAGATTGCCACCGGACTATTTCTTGCTATGCATTATACGGCACATGTAGACCTAGCCTTTAGTTCTGTTGTGCATATTAGACGAGATGTTACTTACGGCTGGTTGTTGCGAGCGCTCCATGCCAATGGGGCTTCTTGATTTTTTATTTGTTTATATTTCCACATTGCTCGAGGTATATACTACGGGTCCTATCTTTATTTCCATGTTTGAAATGTGGGAGTTATCCTCTTGTTTTTAATTATAGGAACAGCCTTTTTAGGGTATGTGTTGCCCTGAGGACAAATGTCCTTTTGAGGTGCAACTGTAATTACAAATTTGCTTTCTGCAATTCCCTATGTTGGTAAAATATTGGTAGAGTGAGTATGAGGGGGGTTTGCTGTAGATAATGCAACTCTTACGCGATTTTTTGCTCTTCACTTTTTACTTCCTTTTGCTGTTGCGGGTTTGGGGATTCTACACATATTATTTCTTCATGAAACAGGATCTAACAATCCGCTCGGATTAAACAGAGACGGGGAAAAAGTTCCATTTCATTCTTATTATACTTTTAAAGATCTAGTAGGATTTCTAGTAGTTATATCCTTACTAACTATATTAGCCTTATTTTCTCCACAACTTCTTACAGATCCTGAAAACTTTATTCCTGCTAACCCTCTTGTAACCCCGGTACACATTCAGCCAGAATGATATTTTCTTTTTGCTTATGCTATTCTTCGATCTATTCCTAATAAATTGGGAGGAGTCCTTGGTTTAGCCGGATCTGTTGCTATTTTATTTATTTTACCTTTTACTCATCAGGGTAAATTCCGGTCAACTGCTTTCTACCCGCTAAATCAAATTTTATTTTGAACTTATATTGGTATCTTTTTTGTTTTAACTTGAATTGGGAGTTGTCCAGTGGAGGCCCCATATGAACAGATTGGTCAGGTTTTTACAGGACTGTATTTTATATATTTTATTATTAACCCTATAGTCCAGAAATTATGAGATAATATTTTAGATTATTAAGACTCTAAAGTTGTTTCCTGGGGACAGTTTGTCTTGAAAACAAACTTTAAGTGTTCAATTCACTTGACAACTTAAAGCAATAAGAATATTCGTATTCACTTTTGGCTTACAAGACCAATGCTCTGGTTTAAGCTATTATTGCTTCATGAAATGAGTACATTTTATTTAACGTTATTAAGTATATTTGGCATCTTAATGAGATTTCTTACTCTTTCTTTACAATACAAGCATCTCCTAAGAATTCTTTTAAGACTTGAAGCTATTACAATAAGCCTTTTTATTATAATATTTTCAATATCTAATAATGTCATATTAAGAGGTCAAGCTTCTCTTATCCTAATTACTATGGGTGCATGTGAAGCAAGACTAGGACTTGCTATTTTAGTTGCAATTATTCGAAGAGAAGGAAATGACTACGTATCTAGGTTTTCCACTCATAACTGCTAGCTTAATTATACTGGGATTCTCTCTTATGTTATTACCTAAACAATCTTCTTGGTATCTTAAAATATGATCTCTTGCTTTAGGCAGTATGATTTCTTTAATTCACCTATTTACTCCATTTTTCTCCTACGAAAGAATCAATTTGATAATGGCGCATGATTCCCTCTCTAATATTTTAATTTCTTTAACTTTATGAATTTCCCTTATAATAATGCTAGCTAGACAAAATAGAGTAAAGATTAATAAAAACAATCATCTTCTCTTCTCTTTTTTCTTGCTTTTATTAAATTCAATTTTAATTGTTACTTTTCTAGCTTCAAGAAGTCTTTTGTTCTACTTTATATTCGAAGCTTCTTTGATTCCGACTCTGCTTTTAATTTTAGGATGGGGCTACCAACCTGAACGACTACAAGCTGGTATATATATAATAATTTACACAGTTGCTGCATCTCTTCCACTTCTTTTAACTATTCTTTGAGCATCCCAAGAACTTTTAACTAGGAAGATGCTCCTAAATAGTTTGCTACGCAACTCAGCGGTGCCTCAAGAGAGAATTTGGACTTGGAACATTTTAGTGATTTTAATTTTTAGGGCTTTTCTCGTAAAACTACCCATATTTATAGTACATTTGTGGTTGCCAAAGGCTCATGTGGAAGCACCTGTCGCTGGATCAATGGTGCTCGCTGCCATTTTACTTAAACTTGGAGGTTATGGGATCTTACGTTTCTACCAATATCTCAACTTTTTTCCTTTAGAAAATCTAATTATTATTTTCTCTTTAGCAATTTGGGGTGGTGTGTTAACAAGAATCATTTGTTTTCGACAAATTGATCTAAAATCACTAATTGCTTATTCTTCAATTGGACATATATCTCTTATGTTAGCCGGAGTTTTCTCTAATTCTTCATGAGGATGAGCAGGAGCCCTAGTATTGATACTTTCTCACGGGTTTTGTTCATCAGCCCTATTTGCCCTAGCAAACTATACATATGAAAAATCTCACACCCGAAGTCTTTTTTTAAGAAAGGGAATACTTATATTACTACCATTATTAAGTATATGATGATTCTTCTTTTGTGTTATAAATATAGCCGCTCCCCCTAGAGTTAATCTATTGGGAGAAATCCTAATTTTCCCATCTGTTATCTTTAGCTCAACGTATTACTTTGTCCCCTTAGGTTTAATAAGATTTTTAGCCGCTCTATATAGAATGTATTTATTTACTTCTATCCAGCACGGAGGCAGACCTAAATTTGTAAAACCCTTTAATCAATTTAAACCGGCAGGGTTTCTCCTGCTCTTTCTTCACTGAATTCCTGGAAATTTTCTAATTTTAAAGAGAGAACTGGTATTTATATGAATTTAAAGTCAAGTTAGTTTATTTAAAACATCAGCCTGTGGATTTGAAAGTGAAAATATTAATTTCACTTGACCATGTTTACAAAATTAAAATCTTCTTCTATTAGCTCACTTTTTTTACTTACCTACAGAGCTTTACTCCTCCCGGTCACTATAATATTTATTTTTAAGGAAACCACAATTATTATAGAATGAAGAATCATTCAAATCAGGTCTTGTATAATAACAATAATCCTTATTCTAGATCCTGTTAGTCTTAGTTTTAGTAATGTAGTCTGTCTTATTTCAGGTTGTGTCATGCTCTTTTCATCTAGCTATATATCTCACGATCCTTTTCTCAAACGATTTACTTGATTAGTAATATTATTCGTTCTATCAATAAATCTTCTGGTATTCATCCCCAGCCTTCCTGCATTATTGTTGGGATGAGATGGCCTAGGAATTGTTTCTTTTGTTCTTGTAATTTATTATCAAAACATAAAATCATTAGGGGCCGGAATATTAACAGTCTTAGCAAATCGAATTGGAGACGTAATAATTTTAATTTCTATTGGTCTACTAGTTTTACAGGGCCACTGAATAATTACTTCAATTTGAGATTTTTATTTAAGAACATGAATAGCCCTTACAATCACTTTAGCTGCAATGACAAAAAGGGCCCAGATTCCATTTTCAAGGTGACTTCCTGCGGCCATAGCTGCGCCCACTCCTGTCTCAGCTCTTGTACACTCTTCAACCCTTGTCACTGCTGGAGTATTTCTAATCATCCGTTTTTTTCCTTTTTTAAGTTCTATTTCCGGATTTAAAACAGCTCTTTTATTCATCTCTGTGTTAACTCTCTTAATAGCAGGAATCGGAGCAAACTATGAAAATGACCTGAAAAAAGTTATTGCACTATCTACCCTAAGACAGCTTGGCGTAATAATAATAAGACTGGGCATAGGAATGCCTTATCTTGCCCTATTTCATTTATATACCCATGCCTTATTTAAGGCTCTCTTATTTCTTTGTGCCGGTATAATTATCCACAATAGCTCTAATACCCAAGATATTCGACACATAGGGCTTCTATTCTCTCAGGCCCCCCTCACAGTAGGGTGTATAAATGTTGCAAATCTAGCTTTATGCGGGGCTCCATTTTTAAGGGGTTTCTACTCTAAAGACCTTATTTTAGAGTTTTCTTTACACAGCCCCACTAATTTATTAATAGTTTTATTAATTTTTCTAGCAACTGGAATAACTGCTGCCTATTCTCTTCGACTTTCCTTTTGTTCTCTTTGAGGCGCAATAAAAAACGCCCCCTATCATGGAAAACAAGAAGCGGATCCATACGTAAATTGAGCCACAACTACCCTTAGACTAGCAGCCATCGGGGCAGGCCTTTACTTCCAAAACATTTTTTTAGGATTTAACCCCACTCCTTTTGTCCTCCCTTTCCTTCACAAAATATTAACCGTAACAGTAATTCTTTTAGGTTTATTTAGAGCCTCTATCTTATGAGATTCAAACCACACCCCAACCAAAATAAATAAGATTAAATTCTTTTTCTCTACAATGTGGTTTTTAGCCCCAATCTCAGCCCAACCAATAACTAAATTTTCCATAATGTTAGGAACAAATATGATAAAATCTATTGACATAGGTTGGCTAGAGATTTTAGGAGGACAAGGATCTGCTCAAGTTACTAGAAATTTATCAACTATCAACCAGAAACTCCAAATCAAAACCTTTAACTTCTTTATTGCCTTAATACTATTTGCCCTAATTATTTTCATCCAAGTTTA